ATTAGCTATCTTACAACTAGAATCCCTCTTTTTTCCGATCCGGTTCCTCCACCACCGCGAACCCCAGTTAGATTCAGGCATGATACACTTTTTAGTTATTGGGAGAACCCAAGTACTCTCTTTCGAATCCATGAAACAACTCTCAGGGATCTTTTTCCCTTTTGGAAGATACAGGAGCGAAACAATCAACCTATTGATATTGGAAGACAAAAAAGATTCTTCCAACGTATCATTTCTGGGTCCAATGGAATTCATAGGTATAGGAAGAAGCCCCATCAAATAGAGATTTTTTCTTTCGACCATATTTAGATTGTTAATACAATATATAAGGACCGCTACTACAAGCAGTACTACACCTTTGATCGTGAAATATCGATTGCTTGTTGAACCCTGTGAATCACGCGAAAGTGAAAGTAGGATACTCCAAATTCGGGGGTCAAAGAGTTTCATAAAACGTTCTTGGTGGAAAAAAATGTGAGTGAAAGATCCCGCTGAATCGAATTGGGTCCATGAATCTAAGAAATAGTGGGAATTCTTGATCTCTCTCAATATCTCTCTCAATTCGAAGATCCAGAATTTGAATTGATGTCCTTTCATTGATTCCTCCTAAAGATTTCATTTCAATTGGAATTTGGTTATTCACGATGTACGATGATCTCTGTTAAGCATCCATGGCTGAATGGTTAAAGCGCCCAACTCATAATTGGCAAATTCGTAGGTTCAATTCCTGCTGGATGCACGCCAATGGGAACGTCCAATAAGTCTAATAAGTCTATTGGAATTGGCTCTGTATCAATGGAATTTCATCATCCATACATAACGAATTGGTATGGTATATTCATACCATAACATATGAAGAGTAAAAACTCGAATTCTTATCGATACTGGAACTCATAGGGAAGAAAATGGATTTATGGATGGAATAAAATATGCAGTCTTTACAGAAAAAAGTATTCGGTTATTGGGGAACAATCAATATACTTCTAATGTCGAATCAGGATCAACTAGGACCGAAATAAAGCATTGGGTCGAACTCTTCTTTGGTGTCAAGGTAATAGCTATGAATAGTCATCGACTCCCGGGAAAGGGTAGAAGAATGGGACCTATTATGGGACATACAATGCATTACAGACGTATGATCATTACGCTTCAACCGGGTTATTCTATTCCACCTCTTATAGCGAAAAGAACTTAAATCAAAATACTTAATAACACGGCGATACATTTATACAAAACTTCTACCCCGAGCACACGCAATGGAGCCGTAGACAGTCAAGTGAAATCCAATCCACGAAATAATTTGATCTATGGACAGCATCGTTGTGGTAAAGGTCGTAATGCCGGAGGCATCATTACCACAGGGCATAGAGGGGGGGGTCATAAGCGTCTATACCGTAAAATTGATTTTCGACGGAATGAAAAAGACATATCTGGTAGAATCGTAACCATAGAATACGACCCTAATCGAAATGCATGCATTTGTCTCATACACTATGGGGATGGTGAGAAGAGATATATTTTACATCCCAGAGGGGCTATAATTGGAGATACCATTGTTTCTGGTACAGAAGTTCCTATATCGATGGGAAATGCCCTACCTTTGAGTGCGGTTTGAACTATTGATTTACGTAATTGGAAGTAACCAATTAGGTTTACGACGAAACCTAGAAATCGATCACTTTTGAGTACCTCTATGGGATAGACCTCAACAGAAAACTGAAGAGTAACGGCAGCAAGTGATTGAGTTCAGTAGTTCCTCATATAAAATTATTGACTCTCGAGATATGGTAATATGGAGAAGACAAAATTGTTTGAAGCACGGACAGAACCGAAAGCGCCCCTTGTTTCAAAGAGAGGGAGACGGTTTATTCACATTTCATTTGATGGTCAGAGGCGAATTGAAAGCTAAGCAGTGGTAATTCTAAGGATCTCCCGGGGGAAAAATAGAGATGTCTCCTACGTTACCCGTAATATGTGGAAGTATCGACGTAATTTCATAGAGTCATTCGGTCTGAATGCTACATGAAGAACATAAGCCAGATGACGGAACGGGAAGACCTAGGATGTATAAGATCCTAACATGAACGATTCGGCAGATTTGAATTCCTATATATCCACTCATGTCGTACTTCATCATACGATTCATATAAGATCCATCTGTCTAGATATCATCATATACATCCAGAAAGCCGTATGCTTTGGAAGAAGCTTGTACGGTTTGGGAAGGGGTTTTTTTGATCAAAAAGAAGAATCTACTTCAACCGATATGCCCTTAGGCACGGCCATACATAACATAGAAATAACACTTGGAAAGGGTGGAAAATTAGCTAGAGCAGCAGGTGCTGTAGCGAAACTGATTGCAAAAGAGGGTAAATCGGCCACATTAAGATTACCATCTGGGGAGGTCCGTTTGATATCCAAAAACTGCTCAGCAACAGTCGGACAAGTGGGTAATGTTGGTGTGAACCAGAAAAGTTTGGGTAAAGCCGGATCTAAGTGTTGGCTAGGTAAGCGTCCTGTAGTAAGAGGAGTAGTTATGAACCCTGTAGACCATCCCCACGGGGGCGGGGAAGGGAGGGCTCCAATTGGTAGAAAAAAACCCACAACCCCTTGGGGTTATCCTGCGCTTGGAAGAAGAACTAGGAAAAAGAAAAAATATAGTGATATTTTTATTCTTCGCCGCCGTAAATAGGAAGAAGAAAATAGGAGGGCGAACGACTAGTCGTCTTTACCTTTACAAAAATAAGACAAAAAAAAAAAAAAGGAGTAATCCGCAGTGGCACGTTCACTAAAAAAAAACCCTTTTGTAGCTAATCATTTATTAAAAAAAATTGAGAAGTTGAACATGAGGGAGAAAAAAGAAATAATTGTAACTTGGTCCCGGTCGTCTACCATTATACCCACAATGATCGGCCATACAATCGCTATTCATAATGGAAAGGAACATTTACCTATTTACATAACAGATCGTATGGTGGGTCACAAATTGGGAGAATTCGCACCTACTCTTACTTTCCGGGGACACGCGAGAAACGATAATAGATCTCGTCGTTAATGAAGTAAAAACAGGGCTCATCATTCAGTGTTGGGAGGTAAACCTTATGGGAAATAAGTGGGGGACTAGCAACCAAACATATAAGAAAAGGAGTAATAAGATTAAGAGTAGACAAGTGCAAGCTTTAGCTCGACATATACATATGTCGGCTCACAAAGCACGAAGAGTCATTGATCAAATTCGCGGACGTTCTTATGAAGAAACGCTTATGCTACTGGAACTCATGCCTTATCGAGCATCCTATCCTATTTTTAAATTGCTTTATTCTGCAGCAGCAAATGCTAGTCATAATAGGGGTTTCAACGAAGTTGATTTATACATTAGTAAAGCAGAAGTAAATGAGGGTGCTATCATGAAAAGGTTAAAACCCCAGGCGCGAGGACGTAGTTATCCAATAAAAAAACCCACCTGTCATATAACAATTGTATTGAAAAAGACTACTGAGAACTTTCCTAATGAAGCTAATGAAGCCAAAGGCTTTTAAGGTGGTATAATAGAAAGATATTAAAAGGAGAAAGAGAGAGAAAGAGAGAGATGGGAAAAAAAATAAATCCACTTGGTTTCCGACTTGGTACAAATCAGAATCATCGTTCCCTTTGGTTCGCACAACCAAAAAGTTATTCGAGGGATCTCCAGGAAGATGAAAAAATAAGGGATTGTATCAAAAATTATGTACAAAAAAATAGGAAAATATCCTCAGGTTTCGAGGGAATTGCACACATAGAGATTCAAAAAAAAATAGATCTGATCCAGGTCATAATCCATATTGGATTCCCGAATTTGTTAATCGAGGGTCGAACACGAGGAATCCATGAATTACAGACTGATGTAAAAAAAGGATTTCATTCTGTAAACCGGAGACTAAACATTGCTATCACAAGAGTTACAAAACCTTATGGGCAGCCTAATATTCTTGCGGAATACATAGCTCTCCAATTAAAGAATAGAGTTTCATTTCGAAAGGCAATGAAAAGGGCTATTGAATTAACTGAGCAAGCGGATACAAAAGGAATTCAAGTCCAAATTGGAGGGCGTATTGATGGAAAAGAAATTGCGCGTGTCGAATGGGTCAGAGAGGGTAGGGTTCCCCTACAAACCATTCGGGCTAAAATTGATCATTGTTCCTACCCAGTTCGAACTATCTATGGGGTATTAGGCATTAAAATTTGGATATTTGTAGATGAGCAATAATGGACCTTTCATTTCTTTGCCATTCTATCCGGCAATACAATATACAATAAGAGAATAAATTAAGAGAATAAATGAAAAAAAAGTTTCAGTCTTTTTACCTTGAATCAAAATGAGCAATTCTGATTCTTTAGAATTCTATAGGGTTAAATAAAAATTTAATTGACCATTTGGTAAAATTGCTATGCTTAGTGTGTGACTCGTTGGTTTTTTCTTTAGAGTTGGGATTAAAAAAAAACAAGAATACACAGACTGATCCCCAACTAATAACTATAGAACTAATAACCTACTCATTGCTTCGTATTATCGGGATCCAAGAAATCAGTCACTATATGATGTGACTATCATATAGTTGTAGCAACTGAAATAATTTTCTTTTCCACATAATATAATGGAAAAATCAAGCTGATTACGGGTTGCAAATAAAAAAGGAGAGACGGGGATAAAAGGAAGGATGAGAGAAAGAGAGCAGGAGAATCTCGATGATATAAAATTCCAATATGTATGGCCTATGAATCATCTTAAAAAAAGCAGTGTAATAAGGCATTAATGTGGATTCGCCTATAATTCGATGAATCCGATTCGGTTCATATTTAAAAATGATAATAATAAGGAGCCTTGAGTCAATAAAGACTGAGAAGATTGACTCTGGAACGGATTTAATTGGAAGCTCCATTGCATATAGTTCAGACCTAGCCATTAACGAAGAAGCTATGGGAACGACGGAACCTGTGACTGCAAAAGATTCTATTGCAAATGAATCTTAATTATTCATTGAGTGGGATGGCGAAATGGACCAGTAACCAATTGATTTATTCCGGGAAATCGTGGGTTAACCCTGCTCTAGGAATGGGTCGGATGACAGAGTAAATATTCGCCCGCGAAAGAAACACAACACTTATTGGATTGCAATATTTTTGGCTATTCAGTAAAGGTCAAAACAGAGATTCGGTATAAAAATGAAAGGTATTTTCTACCAAATAGACGTCCTATATCCTATAAAAAAAAAAAAATAGAAAAATATAGATATATATCTAGCTAGTATATCTAGCTATATATACAATACAAGATATATGGATTCCCACGTAACAAACAGATTTAATTAAGTATCAATATCATATCAATAAATCCCACGATTTTGTGTAATATTAATTATTCGTTAAATACATGTGCATCAAATAAATAGTATAGAATCATTTCATTCGTGAGGAGCTGGATGAGAAGAAACTCTCATGTCCGGTTCTGTAGTAGAGATGGAACTGAGAAACAACCATCAACTATAACCCCAAAAGAACCAGATTCCGTAAACAACATAGAGGAAGAATGAAGGGAATTTCTTATCGCGGCAATCACATTTGTTTTGGTAGATATGCTCTTCAGGCACTTGAACCCTCTTGGATTACATCTAGACAAATAGAAGCAGGGCGGCGAGCAATGACACGATATGCGCGCCGCGGCGGAAAAATATGGGTACGTATATTTCCCGACAAGCCCGTTACCCTAAGACCCACAGAAACACGTATGGGTTCCGGAAAGGGATCTCCCGAATATTGGGTATCCGTCGTTAAACCGGGTAGAATACTTTATGAAATGGGCGGAGTATCAGAAACTGTAGCTAGAGCGGCTATGTCAATAGCTGCATCCAAAATGCCTATACGAACTCAATTCATTATTGCGGGATAGGGGTGTGGAAACAAAGGGCTATTTGTGAGGAGAAATACAATCGCAGATTTTTTTTTTATTTCTGGACAAACAATATTTCTTTCTTTTTTCCTTCGCCCTTTGCATTGAAAGAGCTGATAAAAAAAACGATAATGATATGATTCAAACTCAGACCCATTTAAATGTAGCAGACAACAGCGGAGCTCGGGAATTGATGTGTATTCGAATCTTAGGAGCTAGTAATCGCCGATATGCTCATATTGGTGACGTTATTGTTGCTGTAATCAAAGAAGCAGTGCCAAATATGCCTCTCCAAAGATCCGAAGTAATTAGAGCTGTAATTGTACGTACATGTAAAGAACTCAAACGCGACAACGGCATGATAATACGATATGATGACAATGCAGCAGTTGTCATTGATCAGGAAGGAAATCCAAAAGGAACTCGAGTTTTTGGAGCGATCGCTCGGGAACTGAGACAGTTGAATTTCACTAAAATAGTATCATTAGCTCCTGAGGTATTATAAAAAAATACCAGTAGATGAGATCGGGATCGGCATATCCATGATTTGATTATAGGGTGGATTAATTAATATAGATTATGTCTCATGCATATACCTTTAATATTTCATAAAAAAAGTGGAACATGTTGATTATATCAAAACAAAGAGGCACCAATAATTATAGTTCATCATGGGTAGGGACACTATTGCCGATATAATAACTTCTATAAGGAATGCTGATATGAATAAAAAAGGAACGGTTCGAATAGCATCTACTAATATCACCGAAAACATTGTTAGAATACTTCTACGAGAAGGTTTTATTGAAAATGTTAGGAAACATCGAGAAAACAATAAACATTTCTTGGTTTCAACCCTGCGACATAGAAGGAATAGGAAAGGAACATATAGAAATATTTTAAAGCGGATCAGCCGACCTGGTTTACGAATATATTCCAACTATCAACAAATTCCTAGGGTTTTGGGTGGAATGGGGATTGTCATTCTTTCGACTTCGCGGGGGATAATGACGGATCGAGAGGCTCGACTAAAAAGGATTGGAGGAGAAATTTTATGTTATATATGGTAATCCCACTTATATCCCGTAACTTCCCATTTGTGAAAAAGAAAGGAAAGGCAGGTTGTTTAATATCACTTCTCCTCCATTAGTTGATACTTCAAGGGGGTTACCCGGAATGAAAGAACAAAAATTTATTCATGAAGGTTTAATTACTGAATCACTTCCCAATGGCATGTTCCGGGTTCGTTTAGATAATGAAGATCTGATTCTAGGTTATGTTTCAGGGAGAATCCGACGTAGTTTTATACGGATATTACCCGGAGATAGAGTTAAAATCGAAGTAAGTCGTTATGATTCAACCAAGGGACGTATAATTTATAGACTTCGCAACAAAGATTCAAGCAACAAAGATTCGAACAATTAGGCGCCTCTTGAAACATTCCTTTCATGGGGTGCGGGTACAATTAGAGGTTCAAAATATCACGAGACTTATTTTCTTCCAAGGAGTGGATTCGGATTTAAGATAAGGAATGACAAATATGAAAATAAGGGCTTCTGTTCGTAAAATTTGTG